TTGCTTCATTGATTTGATTCTCTCAATAGATACCGAGATTCATATTGGAAATCAAAAATATAGTAATTCAAACTATAAGACATAGGAGTAATTCAGATTGATCAGAACAAATAGATATAGCAAATAAATGGAATTGGATGCTATGTCAATCCCATATATGGAATTGATATTCGCATATATCAAGATAATATTGTAGATTGATATATAGATCCATATCAAATGCAGCCTCTATCTTTATTTTATTCCAGGGGGCAGCTTTATAACAAGAATCTAACTAATAAATAGTATGGTAGAAAGATTCATCTATTTCTTTCTACCATACTATCTATCTATTAGAATACTGCCGATTCTAGTCCACTCATTTCATTTAAGACATGAAATTGGAATCTTTTTCATTTTATTTCGTCAATTTTGGCTAAGAACTCAGAAGTCAAGTTTCATTCAAATTAGTTAATAATTAATCGTTTTGACTGACTGTTTTTACATAAATGATAAGTAGAAAAGCGGTAGGAACTAGAATAAATAGTGCAGTAGCAATAAATGCAAGAATATTTACTTCCATAATCTCATCGGTTTTTTACTTCGCAATAACTCGGGATTTAATCCCATAGAGATGATAAATCTTTGGCCTGTAAATTCAATGAATGAATATTACCTCTCGATGATCTTGAATCAGATCAATATCATGAATAACAATATCTGAACTATCAAATAAATTCGTCGTCGAGAATTGAATAGTATAACATAGGAAGTTCTTTTATCCATACCGCCCCAAACTTGGATTGCTGACCTAACCCAAAATTCCTTTATTTATTTATCATTTTTTATTATCTGTTCTTTTTTTCTCTCTAATCTATCTAGTTCCTTCTTGTACAATCATCTGATGAAGTCTCATCAAATAGCTCTTCCACTTCCAGTGGTCACATAGTTACAAACCCAAACAAACAATAAAAGCTAAATGGAAAAAGAAAGGAGTTTAGAACGAAACTATTTTTGACTTGGAAGACAAAGAAGTGTGATAAAGATGAGACCGTATAAAATGAATATTCATCAAATTTACTATTTTCCGATTTGTTCTTTCGTCGATGGGGCCTTAAAACAAAATGAAAAATAGGAAAAATGATTCATTCGCCTTTCTAAGAGGAGTAGGATCTTTGGTTGATCTGTCCTTCCCCCTCCTTTCTTCGTAGATTATTAGCCCCGGGACACCTATACCAAAAGCTCAGTGTGCAATTTGCATGAAATCTATTTTGCAACTTCAAACTAGTAAGTCAGGTTCCATAAATCCGTAGCCAGAAAAATAAATTGTTTTTTTTTTGTTTTTTCTGGAAAGTATTTTCTTATATTCAATTTTGTATTGGACAAGAAAGGAATTCCTTTTGTGTATGCGCGCCTCAAAAAAGTATAGTACTCGATTCCATTACATGCATCGGGGGCAATCGAAAAAGCCAGCATTTCTTGGAATACTGACTATAATGCTACCAATAATTGTACTAATCCAACCGCATATGTCTTTCTCCTACCAAAAGGAAAGAAAAAAGAAATAAGGATTTCCCCTTTGCTTTGACAATGGAATTCTTCCCCCGGTCCCCTTCAGAAAAAGGGAGAGATTTTTTGATATATTTATTGGATCCGTCGGGACTGACGGGGCTCGAACCCGCAGCTTCCGCCTTGACAGGGCGGTGCTCTGACCAATTGAACTACAATCCCAGGGAAATACGGGATCTAGCAGAAAATTTGATTCTTTTTTATCTCCGGATCGGGTATTTCTGAAGTACAAAGGGAGTTATATCATCTCATGGCGGATTGGCGAATTATTGGGCCGAGCTGGATTTGAACCAGCGTAGACATATTGCCAACGAATTTACAGTCCGTCCCCATTAACCGCTCGGGCATCGACCCAGGAAGAATCAATTTTCGACTTATTGGTAATCCATGATCAATTTCCTTTCGTAGTACCCTACCCCCAGGGGAATTCGAATCCCCGCTGCCTCCTTGAAAGAGAGATGTCCTAAACCACTAGACGATGGGGGCCCGCTTGACCAACGGCCATCATACTATGATCATAGTATGATCCGTTTTTTGAAATTGTCAATATAATCAAATGATTCTAGCCGAGGGATCTTTCCCCCTTTCAGAATTGCATAGAATTGTTTTTTATTCGTCATTGACGAATTATTCATTAGAATCGACATTAGAAATCTAGTAGTAGTATTTTTTTTTTTTTTGAATTATTTCAATTGAATTTATTTCTATTCGAGTCGGTCTTGAAACAATTCATTGCATTTTCTCCTAGACTTCCTAGGTAAATCCATTTTATTATTCAACAATGAGCCACTAGACACTATGTATCTACTGCACGTACTTAATGCATATATACTTATGTTTATAATATATGTACATATAGATATTTTATCCACATAGTGAATAATTCCGGAATTAAATAAAAAAGGCCCTTTTAACTCAGTGGTAGAGTAACGCCATGGTAAGGCGTAAGTCA